TTTTGACAAAATGGCTGATAAAGGCAAGGAACTGTAAATTCTTTTATAAACATTGTTTTTTTGTTATATTTTTTAGTCAATGATGATTTTAAATTGCAAGTTTAAAGGTAACTAAATGTTAAAAATTTACCAAAGTCTGAAATTTTTCATTTGCAACTTTGAAGGCTAATAGTTTATTTTAACTTAAGACTTTAAAGAGGGAGAGGGGAGGGGGGAGGGAGGTTTTCTCTTAAGTTAATAAAATAAACAATGACACAGAAGTTAAATTTAATATTGTTAAAATGATTAAATTTCACTTGGAAGAAAAATGGATTTTCCATTTTTTAGATACTGAGGAGTAAAGTATTATGTTAATGGCTAATTTTATGTAAAAAAATAATGTAAAAATTGACATTAAGATTCTGATTAAAGAAATTATTGGTAAAAGTGTTACAATTTTTTTTAAAACAATTCATTTGGGGATAAATCCTATAAAAGGAGGGAGGCCTCTTAGGGATATTATTAATCTTACAAAGGAAAGTTTTTTAAAAAAATTTTGGGGTTTAATTTGGGCAATTCATTTAATTTTATTTTCTATAATGAAATTTATTAATAAAAAGTTTATTATAAAATAAAATAAAAAAAAGATGTAAAATACAAATAGTGATTCAGTTAATCTTAGTATTATTCACCCAGAATTATTGATAGAGGAAAAAATAATTATTTTATTGATAGAAGATTGGGAGATACCTCCTAAAGAACCAATAATAATATTAAGGGGGATAATTCATTTTATTCAATGGGTTCATGAAGAAAATAATATTAATATTGGAATAATTTTTTGTAGTGTGATGAATAAAAATAAATTAGGGGAGGATAATTTTATTCTAATATCAGGAGTTCATAGATGTAGGGGGGCAATTCCTCTTTTTAATATTAAAGCTATAGGGGGGGTTATAGCATTAATAAAAAAAGGTTCATTGAAAAATGTTGTTTGCACAGAAATTGCAATTAAAAATATTAAAGATCCTGCTGACTGGATTAGGAAGTATTTTATGGATCTTTCGGTAGAGTTAAAAGTTTTTGTTTCTAAGATTATAAAAATAAATGTTAATAAGTTTATTTCTATCCCAATTCAAATGGATAACCAGGAACTAGAGGATAGGGAGAATCTAATAGAAATAATATACATCGGGATAATAATTGTGTAATAATTTTTTATTAGAAAAAAGGGGGAAACCTATAGTTGGATTATGAGTCCAAGAGCTTAAAATTAGCTTATTTTTCTAAAATTACATTTCGGTGTAAGGCATACAAATTTTTGAGATTTGAAGGTTAAACAACTGTTTAAAAATGTAAATTGTAGAAAGAGTTTTTCAGACATAATTTATTACATCAAAATAATCCTTTCAAATTCAGGCATCTTTCTATTTTTTTAATTGTAATTAATTGTTATTATATAATTAAACAAATTTAGGTAAGACCTAATTTTAAAATTTTCATGAGATTTTATTTTTAAAAGATTAAATTATTAATTTTGTAATTTTATCATAATTAATCAAGTAAATATTCTATTAAAAATGATAAAAATAATTCTATTTTACGTTAAAAATTTTGGCGAATAACACCGAAATATTAAAAAATAAAAGAAATTTTAAGTAAAAGAAATTGCCAAAAAATCAGAGATCTCAAAAAAAAAAAATTAGAAAAAAAGAAAAAATATTTTTTTGATAGAAATTTTTTAATTCTTTTCCAAATTACACCTTATAATATATATATATAATAACACTTATATACATATAATTAAATATATATTTATATATATAACTCCTACTCTATAAAAGAGTAGGAGTTATATATATATATTAACATATATATATGTATATATATATATATACATATTATTATATATATTAAACACATATTTATATATATATTATTATATATATTAAACACATATCCAGAAATGTTATTCAAAGAATATATCATTCTATGAGATCATTATAATTTAAGGACTCTTCAGTTTTTAAGGAGAAAAAAAAAAACTGAAGAGTCCCAAATCTTAGTACTCTCTTGAATTATTATGAAATATTATTTTAATTAAGGAAAAGGAAATCGGTGTGATTTAAAAAAATGAGTGTTGTGCAAATTTGTTTAATTATTTAATATATTTTATTTTAGTAAATTAATTTTTTATTTCTTTTAACTACATGTGAATTTTTGTGAAATTGAATTATTTTAATAATCTTTAAAACAGTAATTATTGTTATTTTTTAATGAAAATTAGATGTATAAATTGATTTTGGGCTCGACTAATTTTGTGCCAGCAGTTGCGGTTATACAATTGAGTTAATAAAATTTTCAAAATAAATTAATTATTTGTTATTATTAGTGAATTAAAGTTGAAATTTTAAAGGTAAAATTTAATTTTTTGTATTTAATTTTTAATTTATGATTAAGAAACTAGTGAATAAATCAGGATTAGATACCCTGTTATTAAAGTGTAAATTTATTGGAGTAGTAAGAGTTAAGATCTTGAAACTTAAAAAATTTGGCGGTATTTTATCTTATTAGAGGAACCTGTTTATTAATTGATAATCCACAACTTAAATGTACTTTTTCTAGATTATTTGTATACCGCTGTCATGAATATACTTAGAAGTTTATTTTCAAGATTTTTTTATATGAGGCATGTTAGGTCAAGGTGCAGTATGTGAATGTATAAAATGGGTTACATTATTTATTATGAATGAATTATAAATGTATAAATGATATGAAATAGGATTTATAAGTAACTAGATTATTAAAGATTTTATATGAATAAAGATTCTAAAATATGTACACATTGCCCGTCGCTCTTGTTTAAAATAAGATAAGTCGTAACATAGTAGATGTACTGGAAAGTGTCTCTGGAATTTAGGGGTAAATAGCTAAGCTAAAGTATATTATTTACGTTAATAGGATATCTTATAAGATTTTACTTTTTTTTAGTTTAATAGAGGGAAAAGTGAAGAATATTAATTTTTATTTTGTAGAGGGAGGCTATATTATAAAAATTAATAAAAAATTCATTTATTGTACCTTTTGTATCAGGGTTTATTTATAATTTTATTTAAGAGAGGGTTCTCGACAAGGAAAGATTTAAATAGTTAAAATTCTTATGTTTCACTATTGGGTTTAATAATTATTTAGTTTTGAAAAAAATCTAGATTTTTTTTATCTAGTTACTTTTTGATTAATTGAATTAGTTTTGTTTATGCGATTTTTTGTTAAAATAAAAAGTATTCTTAGGGATAATCTTAAGATTTAAATTTTAGTTTTATTGGGGGTAATAATTTTATAAGTTTAAAATTATCAATTTTTTTAGTATTCAAAAATTAACTTAATTTTTTTAATAATTTAATAGTAACTTTAAAGGGAGGTGAAGTTACTTGATAAAGTTAAAATATTAAGATAATAATGATTAAATTAGTAGAATCACAAAATATAGCTTAAGAATTCGGCAAGATGAATTTTTGACTGTTTAACAAAAACATTTCTGGGAGGAAAATGTTTTTAGTTTAACCTGCTCAATGCTTTAGTGAATAGCTGCAGTATTTTGACTGTACAAAGGTAGCATAATCATTAGTCTTTTGATTGGGGGCTTGTATGAATGGTTGAACAGAATATTAACTTTTTTAGTTATATGAAATTTTAATTTACAGTTTATGTAAAAATACATAGGTTTTTGGGAGGGACGATAAGACCCTATAGAATTTAAAAGTAGGTATGGGAATTTCTATTTTTTTGTTGGGGTGATAGTAAATAAACTTTTACATAATTTTCATTGATGAATGGTTAAAGGATCCTAAAATTTTAGAAAAAAAGATAAAATTACCTTAGGGGTAACAGCATAATTTTTTTTAAAAGATCTTATTAATAAAAAAGATTATGACCTCGATGTTGAATTAAAATAAAATTTTGGTGTAGAAGCTTAATTTTTAGTCTGTTCGACTGTGGATTTTACATGATTTGAGTTCAGACCGGCGTGAGCCAGGTTGGTTTCTATCTTTCTATGTAATTTATGATTTAGTACGAAAGGACCAGTTGTATTAATTTGTATTACGGAATGTTGAATAAAACTAAATTAACTATAAATCTATTTTGGCAGATTAATGTGTTAAATTTAGGATTTATTTATGTAAAAATTTACAAATAGAAATATTTGTAAATTTTTCTTCCTATTTAGTGATAGTTGTATTTTCGTTAGTGGGAGTAGCTTTTTTAACATTACTAGAACGTAAGCTTTTAGGGTATGTTCAGCTACGTAAAGGACCTAACAAAGTTGGTGTGATAGGGCTTTTTCAACCTTTTTCTGATGCTGTTAAGCTTTTCACAAAAGAATTTTTTTTTCCACTCAAATGTAATTTCAACTTATACTGACTAAGTCCTATGGTTTCTTTTATTGTTAGTGTTAGAGTGTGATTAGTATTTCCTTATTTTTTTGTTTTGAGAAGTTGAAAATTGGGGGTTTTGTATTTTTTTTCTGTGTTAAGCTTTAGAGTTTACGGGATTATATTTTCTGGCTGATCTTCTAATTCTTGTTATTCTATCTTAGGTGCTTTGCGAGTTATTGCTCAATCAATTTCTTATGAGGTAAGTTTTTTTTTGTTAATTTTATGTGTTTTGTATTTTTCAGGGTCTATAAATTTGTGTGATTTAAGAGTAGTTCAACAACACATGTCATTTATTTTTTTTTTGTTTCCTATTTTTATTATACTTTTTGTTTCATTTTTAGCTGAGCTAAATCGGACACCTTTTGATTTTTCGGAAGGAGAATCTGAGTTAGTTTCTGGGTTTAATATCGAATATGGGGGGGTTGGGTTTGCTTTTATTTTTTTGTCTGAGTATTTAAGAATTATTTTTTCTAGTGTTATTGTTAGTGTATTTTTTTTAGGGGGGAGGGTAGCTTTTTTATGGTTTTATTTAAAATTGTTGTTTATTAGACTAATTATTATTATTATTCGTGGAACTTTACCACGGTATCGTTATGATAAATTAATAAATATATGTTGGAAAAGCTATCTTAGAGCAAGTTTATTTATAATTTTATTTTATTTGAGATTATGCCTCTAAGGGGAGATTCCGGTAAATTTAGGTTGAAGTTTAAAGAAAATTTCTTTTTTTTACTTTCAAGGTAACTATTTTATATAAATTATTAAACTACTTTTTTAGTAAAATATCTCATATTTGTTGAGAGATGGGAATTATAAAAAATATAAAAAAATATATTACTGTTAATAGTTGTCTAATTAAAATATAAGGGTGTTCAACTGGTTTTATGCCAATTCATGTTAATAGAACTGTCAAGTTCACTCAAGCTCAAAATAATTGTTGTGTTAGTGGGTAAAATTGTAGTCCTTTTAGGTAACTTTGGGGTGTGAAAGATAAAATAGATAAAATTAAAATTGATGAAACTAAGGCTATGACTCCTCCTAATTTATTTGGGATAGCTCGTAAAATAGAGTACGCAAATAAGAAATATCATTCTGGTTGAATGTGTAAGGGGGTAACTAGAGGATTTGCAGGGGTGAAGTTATCAGGATCATTAAGTAAATAAGGGTAGTATAAAATGAGGATTCTAAATAAAAAAAAAAAGATGATATAGCCTGTTAAGTCTTTAATTAAAAAATAAGGGTAAAATGGAATTTTATCATTATTTAAAGGAGTCCCTAAAGGGTTTGAGGATCCACTTTCATGTAAAAAAATTAGATGGATTATAATAATTGCAGATAAGATGAATGGTAATAAAAAATGGATAGTAAAAAATCGGGTAAGAGTGGGGTTGTCAACTGCGAATCCTCCCCATAATCATATAACTATTATTTCTCCTAGGTAGGGGATTGCAGAAAGGAGATTAGTAATAACGGTAGCTCCTCAGAATGATATTTGGCCTCAAGGTAACACATACCCTATGAAAGCTGTCCCTATCAATAAAAATAAAATTAGAATTCCTCTAAGCCAGGTTTTTTTAAATTGTGCGGAATTAAAATAGATTCCACGACCAATGTGGAGGTACACAAATACAAAAAACAGGGAAGCTCCGTTTGAGTGGAGAATTCGAATTAGCCAGCCGTTATTTACGTCTCGGCAGATATGGGTAACTCTGTCAAATGCAATTGAGGTGTTGGCTGTAAAGTGTATTGATAAGAAAAGACCTCTAATAATTTGAATTCCTAACATTAGTCCAAGAAGAGACCCAAAGTTTCAAAAGATGTTGATATTAGAGGGGGTTGGGAGATTGATTAAGGAGTGATAGATAGGTTGAATAAGGGAAGATTTTTTTGTTCATATAGATAACATTAGTATTTTTTTCGTATGGGACCTTTATTTAAAGGTAAAATTTCAATTATGATAATCAATATTACTAATAAATAAAGGAATATAAAATTTGATGAAAAAATGTTTATTGGTAAAAATAGTTTAATAAATTCTATATTAGGTAGGTCTTTGGTGGATAGGGGTTCATTCATAAAAATAGTAATTTCAAAGTTTTCAAGAAAATAAATTACTAAAATTACAGAAATTACTTGGTAAACTGTCAATTTAACGATAGCTGGTTTGTTGTTAGAACAAATACTAGTAATATATAGAAACAGAATCATCAATCCTCCTACTATAACTAAAAATAGGGTGAGAGGGATCCATGAAGATTCAGAGATAATTCGTGTACATAGGGCGAGGGATATTGTTTGTATTAAAAGGATAACACCAAATCTGATAGGGTGTGAAGAAATTAAGATAACAGAGGAATTACATAAAGAGAAGATTAAAAGGATTTTTATGATTTCAATGAATAGTTTAATTAAAATACTAGTTTTGGAGACTAGAGTTGTATATTTATTTTATTGATGTTTTAGAATTAATATCTTTGATTTACAAAATCAATGTTTTTAGCTTAAACTACTAAAACTTTGTATATTTTTGTTAGATGCATTTTTATATTTTTTGTGGGGATAGGGAGTTTTATCTTTATTTCAAGTCATTTATTAACAATACTTATATTATTAGAATTTATGAGAGTAACTCTTTTGTTTTTATTATTAAATTTTTTAGTTGGGTTTGTTTGTGATTTATCAATTTTAATTTATTTTATTATTGTGTTAGTTTGTGAAGCTGTAATAGGGCTTATTTTGTTAACTTTATTTGTTCGGTGTCATGGTTCAGATTATTTTCAAGTGTCTTCAATAGTTACATGTTAGAAATTTTATTAGGAATTTTTTTTGTCGTGGTTATTAAAAATTGATTTTTAGTTTCGTATTCTTTAGTTTTTTTTATTTTGTATCTTTTTTTTTGTTTTGTTGAAGAAGGTGAAGGGTTGGTTAAACTTATTTTTATGCTATTAAGATTATGGCTATTAATTATGATGTTATTATCTGTTGATCAAAAATTAAAAAGTTTAGACTTACTGGCTATTTTTATTTGATTACTAGGAAGATTATTAATTGTTTTTTATGTGGATACTTTAATTATATTTTATATAGGATTTGAGATAAGTGTGATTCCTATTCTATTAATTTTATTTGGGTGAGGGTATCAGCCTGATCGATTAGAGGCTGGATTTTATATATTGATTTACACGGTATTGTTTTCGTTACCTTTACTTTTAAAGATTTTTTACTTAGAGGAATTAGGTGTGGGGAGGGGAATATTGAGATTTTTTATGTTTATAATAGCTTTTTTAGTTAAAGTCCCGATAGTAGGATTGCATCTTTGGTTACCTCGTGCTCATGTTGAAGCACCTGTTTTTGGGTCTATAATTTTAGCGGGGGTAATACTAAAATTAGGAGGGTACGGGGTATTTAAAGTGTCTTTAATTATTGGAGATTTTTTTTTTAAAAATTCGAAGATTTTAATTGTAGGAAGTATTTTGGGAGGGGTAATTTTAAGAGGAGTTTGTTTTGTTCAAAGAGATTTAAAGTTACTAATTGCGTATTCCTCAATTGTACACATAAGTATTGTGTTATCAGGGTTACTAACTATACATTTTACTGGGCTTATCGGGGCAATTTTGATAATAGTAGGGCATGGGTTTTGTTCTTCTGGGTTGTTTTGTGTTTTAGGAATAACTTATACTCGTACTATAACACGAAGAATTATTATGAATAAGGGATTTATTTCAATTATTCCTATTTGTAGTTTTTGATGATTTATATTTTGTTCCTCAAATTTGTCTTTTCCCCCATGTTTAAATTTACCTGGGGAGTTATTTTTATTTTTATCAATTATTGTTTATAATAAATATTTGTATATAATTTTAGGAGTTTTTGGTATTTTAAGTTCTTTGTATAGTGTGTATCTTTTTTCTTTTTCTCAACAATCTTTTTGTTGAAGATTCTACTCATTTAAGTCTTTCTCTCTTTCTGAATCATTATTGTTATTTTTACATTGAGTTCCTCTTAATATTTTTATTTTGGACTTGAGTTTTATAAGTTTTTATTAAAATAGTTTAAAGAAAATAGTGATTTGTGGAATCAAAGATTAATGATTATTTTAATTTTGAAGAAAACTAGAAAATTTTACTTTGTTTCTTTTTTTATAATTTTTGTATGGGGAATTATTTTAATGTTAGGGTTTTATTTTTTCTGAAGAGGCCAATGTATTTTTTTTGAAATTGAACTTTTTTGTTTACATTCGATTAGATTTTGTTTTATTTTGTTTATTGACTGGATTTCTTTACTTTTTATAAGTGTAGTTTTAATCATTTCTTCTTTAATTATGATTTATGCAAAGGGGTATATGGGGAAAGAGTGCCATCGATTTTTATGGTTAACTTTTCTGTTTATTGTATTTATATTAGTGATAATTTTAAGCCCAAGAGTGTTAGGGGTTATTTTAGGGTGAGATGGGTTAGGATTAATTTCTTTTTGTTTAGTTATTTATTATCAAAGTATAAGATCCTACAATTCAGGGTTTATTACTGCAGCGTCTAATCGTGTAGGGGATACCATAATTCTTTTATCTATTGGGTGAGTTAGATCTAGAGGGGTATTTATATTTTGAGAATCATATGAAGGAATGTTGTTTTTTATGTTGGCATGTTTTACAAAAAGTGCACAAATTCCTTTTAGAGCTTGGTTGCCAGCGGCTATAGCCGCCCCTACTCCTATTTCTTCTTTAGTTCATTCTTCTACCTTAGTTACTGCAGGAGTGTATATAATAATTCGATTTTATGATTGTCTTTTATGAGCTTCTCTTACAGAAGTTATACTTATTAGATCTTTCATTACGATTTTAGTTGCAGGAGTTAGAGCATTACAAGAGTTTGACATAAAACGTCTTGTAGCGTTTTCCACTTTAGGACAATTGGGGTTTATAACTATAATTCTTTCTTTAGGCCATATTTATGTTGCTTTTTTTCATCTTTTGGTTCACGCACTATTTAAGGCATTGTTATTTATATGCACTGGAGCTATTATTCATGGAAGAGTTGGAATTCAAGATTTACGAAAAATAGGGAGAATTAATTTTAGTCCTTTAATGAGAGTAAGATTAAATATTTCTTTATTTAGATTAATAGGATTGCCTTTTTCTTCAGGGTTTTATTCTAAGGATTCTTTATTAGAATTAGTTTTGTGTAGTTACAGAGGGGTTGGTGTGGGGGTATGAATCGTTTTTATAGCTTTAGTGACAGTTACATACAGAGTGCGAGTTGTTTATTATTTTTCTTCTCTTTTAGGATGAATTATTTGAGTTGGGGAAAAGGGGAATTTAAGTGGTCCTATTAGATGCCTAGCTTTTATTAATGTGGTGTCTGGCAGAATTTTAAATTGAGTGATTTTAGAATTAAATTTAATTTGTTTAGGGTATTTCAAGTACACCCCTTTGGTAGCATTAATTATAGGGTTTGTTTGGCATGGGAAAGTTTGTTTAAAGTCCCAAATAATATGAATTTATAGAAGTTTAATTTTTATCAATAGATTAACAAAAAACATAGGAGTTGTAATTAAAGTTTTTTTGAGCGGGGCAAAGCTGTTAGATCAAGGTTGAGCAGAAGGGATTTTGTTACATAATAAAATTTTAATTTTAAAATTTTCTAAGGTTTTCAAGGAGTCTTCTGAAAGTTATTTGACTATTTTTTCTTCGGGTGTAATTTTAATTACTGTTGTGTTGGGGTTTCTAAGTAGTTTAATAAGAATATAACTTTGAAGAAGTTAAGGTAGGGTTTTAACTTTTGGAAAAATCTTCTTCACATTGAAAAGGTGAAATTTTTTAGTAAACTACAAAAGGGGGGTGTCCAACAATGACTTGCTTTGAGATAGTTAGCAGCTTTCTCTAAAACTCCTTGTGCAAGAGAGAAACTCTCATTAAAATTATTAACAATAATTTGTCTCTTTTTTGACTTTTACACAAAGTAAGGATTTTTCTATTTTTAGGTCGAAACTAAATGTAAATGGTTTTACTTCTTACTGGTCAGGTTAACAAAAATTGTTATTTCTAATTGCAATTTAGATGTTTATGTAAACTTTAACCCTTATAATCAGTTTATTGATCCTTGTTTTCATTCTAATATTAACCCTAAAATTAAAATTGAGAATAGAAAAAAACATGAAATAATTCAGTTAATGAGATTGATTTCTTTAGTTAAAATGGGAGTAGGGAGTACTAAGGTAATTTCAATATCAAAAATTAAGAATATTAATCTAATTGAAAAAAAGTGGATTGAGAAACTTAGTCGAGGTTTAGAGAATGGGTCAAATCCACATTCAAATGGGGAAGATTTTTCCCGGTCTGTTTTTTTATGAATATTGATGATTGGGATAATAAATAGGATAACACTTATAATAGCTGAAACAGTGAAAATGAAACTTAAAGGTAAAATAATTATTCTATCATGAGATTTTTTAGGTGGAAGCTAATTGTAATTTTTTTATACTAATAGAATATTTACCTCATCAATAAATTGTTATATAAAGAAATAATCATACTACATCAACGAAGTGTCAGTATCAAATTGATATTTCTATCCCTAAATGATGTTGGAAAGAAAAATTAATATTTTTAAGTCGTAAGAAGACATGAGTTAGAAATAAAGTCCCAATAATTACATGAATCCCGTGAAACCCAGTGGTTAGAAAAAAAGTTCTCCCATACACAGAATCTCTAATAGAAAATGGAGAAGAAATATATTCATAAAATTGTAGGAACGAAAAGTAGATTCCTAGTGTAATTGTTATTAAGAGTCTAATTTTTGTGGTAGTAAAGTTATTAGAACATATACTAGCATGAGTTCAGGTTACTGAAACTCCAGATCTTAAAAGGATTACTGTATTTATGAGAGGGATATTAAGAGGGTTAAAGGGGTGGATGTTTTTAGGAGGTCATATAAGTCCTAATTCATGAGTAGGGGATAATCTGTGGTGAAAGAATCTTCAGAAGAAACTAACAAAAAATAGAATTTCAGATGTAATGAATAAAATTATTCCGTATTTTATTGAAGTTACAACTGAAGATGTATGGTTTCCTTGGTAAGTTCTTTCTCGTTGGATGTCACGTCATCAAATAAATATAATTCATAGAATAATTAGTAAGGTTGATGTTATAGGAAAATAAAATTTAGTGTTAAAAAATATTAGTGTTGTGATTGTATAATTTAAAATAACAAAAGAAATAATTAATGGTCAGGGGGAAGGGTCAACGAGGTGAAACTGGTGGTTTTTCATTATGATATTTCTCTTGAGTATAAAGTTATTAATACTGAAAATACATAAGATTGAATTAGTCCTACTATTAATTCAAATGTTAAAAATAAAGTTTGAAGTGTAAGAATAATAAATCAAAAATAAGATGAAGGGTTAAATGTGTTTCCTAGAAGAGCTATCAAGAGATGTCCTGCAATTAAATTAGCTGTTAACCGTACGGCTAAAGCTATGGGGCGAATAAAATTTCTTGTTAGTTCAATAAGTACTATTAAAGGCATGAGAATACTAGGGGTACCTGAAGGTACTAAGTGGGCTATTATTGATTTTGTTAGGGTAGTTCAATAAAATAATACAATTGATGTTCAAATAGGAAGAGAAAGAGCAAGGGAGAATACCAAATGGGCTCTAGAACAAAATGTGTAAGGAAAGTTTCTTCTTAAGTTGTTAATTATGATTATTATAAAAAGTGCTGTTGGTAATAAAGTTCTTCCTTTAATTAAAATTGTATTTGAAAACAAAGCTTTAAATTCTTTGTTTAGGGATAAAGCTAATAAATTAAACAAAATGAGAGATTGAGAGTTACATTTTCATATTGGGATGGGGATAAATAATAAAATTAGGGTAATTATTAGTCAGTTAATTGGAATTATGAATGCAGCTGTGGGATCAAATATGGAAAATAATCTTATTATCATTTAATTAAGAAGTATTTTTTATATTTTTTTGTAGGTGTAGTTGGGGTTTTTTTTATAGAAAAAAAAATAATAGTGCTGATGTACAAAAGGGTAAAAATAGTTAATGTAAAAAGAGAGACTCATGGGAGAGGGGCTATTTGAGGGATTAAGAAGTAATATTTGTGATTACTTTGACTTGACAACTCAATATTATAAGGACGATTTAACTAACTTCTTGGGTTATTTAGGGTATTTGCGGGTACCATTGGTTGGTTTAAGAGACCATTACTTGCTTTCAGTCACTAAATAAATTAAATGTTTTAATTCATAAAATGAAGTAATTAATGGGGATGATATCTACAACAATAGGCATAAAAGAGTGGTTTGCCCCACAAATTTCTGAACATTGTCCAAAGAATTTACCTGATCGGTTGGGGAATAGTGAAATTTGATTGAGTCGTCCAGGTGTAGCGTCTATTTTAATTCCTATAGCAGGGATAGTTCAAGAATGAAGGACATCTGAGGAAGTTGTGATTAATCGTGTTTGACAGTTGGTTGGGATAGGAGTGGAGTTGTCTACTTCTAGTAGTCGAAATGTTCTTATAGGAGATATATAAGCATCAAATTCAATGTGGTTGAAATCATTATATTCGTATCTTCAATACCATTGATGTCCAATAATTTTAATGGTTAAAAGAGGATTATTTAGTTCATCTATTAAATATAGTAAATGAAGGGAGGGAAGTGCAATAAATCTTAGAATAATCGTAGGAATGAGGGTTCATACTAATTCAATTATTTGGTTTTCAAGTACTTTTCTTGAAATAAATTTGTTAAGTATTATTTTGATTATGAAGAAAGAAATAATTGATAAAATACTTACAATGATAAGTATTCTGTAATCATGGAAAAGAATTAATTGTTCTATAATGGGGGAGGCGTTATCATAAAGAGAAATTTTTATTCAATCTATTACTAAAGGAATAATGAAATTTCATATTTAAATCTTAAATTTAATACATTGTTTCTGACACATTAGTTACTTATTTAAAATTGAAGGGATTTCAGAGTAACTATGTTCTATAGGAGGAGAATTTTGAATTCATTCAATTATAGCAAAGTTTGTATTAAAAATTATGAGTCGTTTAGATGTCAGAGATTCTCAAATAATAATTATAAATAAAATTACTGAGAACAAAGAAATTATTCTCCCAATAGAAGAAATAATGTTTCATGAAATTAACAAATCAGGATAATTAGAATATCGTCGAGGTATCCCTATTAATCCTAAAAAGTGTTGAGGAAAAAATGTTAAATTTACTCCCAAGAATGTTCTAAGGAATTGAGCTTTTAGTAAAATTTTGTTTATTATTAATCCTGTTATTAAAGGGAATCAATTAATAAATCTTGCGATAATTGCAAATACAGCTCCTATGGATAAAACATAGTGAAAGTGTGCTACAACATAATAAGTATCATGAAGAATGATATCAATTGAAGAGTTAGCTAAAATTACTCCTGTGAGTCCTCCTAAAGTGAATAAAAAAATAAACCCTAAAGATCAAATTATTCTTGGTGAGTAATTTATTTTTATGCCGAAAATAGTTGCTAGTCAACTGAAAATTTTAATTCCTGTTGGTACGGCAATAATTATAGTTGCTGAAGTAAAGTAAGCTCGTGAGTCAACGTCTATTCCAACAGTAAATATGTGGTGAGCTCATACAATAAATCCTAGAGCTCCAATAGAAAGTATTGCATAAATTATTCCTAAGGACCCAAAAGCTGAAGGCTTACCACTTTCTTGTGCTGTAATGTGAGAAATTAATCCAAATCCAGGGAGAATTAAAATGTATACTTCGGGGTGCCCAAAGAATCAAAACAGGTGTTGGTATAGAATAGGATCTCCACCTCCTGCAGGATCAAAAAAAGTGGTATTTATGTTTCGATCAGTTAAAAGTATAGTGATTGCTCCTGCTAGTACCGGGAGGGCTAATAGAAGTAATAAAGCTGTGATTAATACTGATCAGACAAATAAAGGTAATTTTTCTATTGTATGAAGGTTTCTTCGTATATTAATAATTGTCGTGATAAAATTAATTGCTCCTAGAATAGATGAGATCCCAGCTAGGTGGAGAGAAAAAATGGCTGTATCAACAGCGTACCCTCTATGAAATATAGAATTAGAGAGAGGGGGGTACACAGTTCATCCTGTTCCGACACCTTGGTCAACTAAACTTCTTAAAAGAAGGAGATATAAAGATGGGATTAATAGCCAAAATCTTAAATTATTTAGTCGGGGGAAGGCTATGTCTGGAGCTCCAATTATGAGAGGGACTAATCAGTTTCCGAATCCCCCAATAATAATGGGTATTGTTATAAAAAAAATTATAATGAAAGCATGAGAAGTAACAATAGTGTTGTAAATTTGATCATTCATTAAAACAGGGGAAGACTGTCTTAATTCTAAACGGATAATTATACTAAGAGAAAGTCCTAATAATCCTGATCAAATTCCAAAAATGAAGTATAAAGTCCCAATAGTCTTATGGTTAGTTCTTAGTAGCCATGCCAT